GCTAGCGTAGCTTAACCAAAGCATAACACTGAAGATGTTAAGATGGGCCCTAGAAAGCTCCGCAAGCACAAAGGCTTGGTCCTGACTTTACTATCACCTTTAGCTAAACTTACACATGCAAGTATCCGCACTCCTGTGAGAATGCCCTAATAGTTCCCCGTCCGGGAACAAGGAGCTGGTATCAGGCACAACCCTAGTGAGCCCACGACGCCTTGCTTAGCCACACCCTCAAGGGAACTCAGCAGTGATAAACATTAAGCCCTAAGTGAAAACTTGACTTAGTCAAAGCTAAGAGGGCCGGTAAAACTCGTGCCAGCCACCGCGGTTATACGAGAGGCCCAAGTTGACAGACATCGGCGTAAAGAGTGGTTAAGTTAAAATTGTACTAAAGCCGAACATCCTCCAGGCTGTTATACGCATCCGAAGATAAGAAGTTCAACCACGAAGGTGGCTTTATTTAGTCTGAACCCACGAAAGCTACGGCACAAACTGGGATTAGATACCCCACTATGCCTAGCCCTAAACATTGATAGTATTATACACCCACTATCCGCCTGGGAACTACGAGCATTAGCTTAAAACCCAAAGGACTTGGCGGTGCTTTAGATCCACCTAGAGGAGCCTGTTCTAGAACCGATAACCCCCGTTCAACCTCACCTTTCCTTGTTTTTCCCGCCTATATACCGCCGTCGTCAGCTTACCCTGTGAAGGCCAAATAGTAAGCAAAACTGGTAGAACCCAAAACGTCAGGTCGAGGTGTAGCGTATGGGAAGGGAAGAAATGGGCTACATTCGCTAGCATAGCGAATACGGACGATGCACTGAAACGTTCATCTGAAGGAGGATTTAGCAGTAAGCAGGAAATAGAGTGTTCCGCTGAAATTGGCCCTGAAGCGCGCACACACCGCCCGTCACTCTCCCCAAGCCTACCAACTTAATTAATTAAACCATAATAATCGCAAAGGGGAGGCAAGTCGTAACATGGTAAGTGTACCGGAAGGTGCACTTGGAAAAATCAGAGCGTAGCTAAGATAGAAAAGCATCTCCCTTACACTGAGAAGTCATCCGTGCAAGTCGGGTCGCCCTGAAGCTTTATAGCTAGCCCGCTCAAACAACTTCAACACCCCCTTGTTAATAACCCCTAAGTACCCCAGTATTTATATTAAACAAACCATTTTTCCCCCTTAGTATAGGCGATAGAAACGGGACACCGGCGCAATAGAGAAAGTACCGCAAGGGAATGCTGAAAGAGAAATGAAACAACCCAGTGAAGCCTAAGAAAGCAGAGATCAAAACTCGTACCTTTTGCATCATGATTTAGCAAGTGTAACCCAAGCGAAGCGTGCTTTAGTTTGGTATCCCGAAACTGGGTGAGCTACTCCAAGACAGCCTATTAATAGGGCACACCCGTCTCTGTGGCAAAAGAGTGGGAGGAGCTTTGAGTAGAGGTGACAGACCTACCGAACCTAGTTATAGCTGGTTGTTCAAGAAATGAATAGAAGTTCAGCCTCCTGGCTTCTCTTTTCACTTTAGTCTAACCCCTATTGATGTGCTTAAGAAACCGAGAGAGTTAGTCAAAGGGGGTACAGCCCCTTTGAACCAAGACACAACTTTATCAGGAGGGTAAAGATCATAATAAACCAAAGGTAAATATTTGGGTGGGCCTAAAAGCAGCCATCCCCTTAGAAAGCGTTAAAGCTCGGATATACCATCAACCCTTCTTATTCTGATCACATAATCTTATCCCCCTAAACATACTGAACCATCCCATGCCTGCATGGGAGTGATTATGCTAATATGAGTAATAAGAGAGCCTTTGGCTCTCTCCCTGCACACGTGTACGTCGGAACGGACACCCCACCGACCATTAACGGCCCCAATCAAAGAGGGCACTGAATAATAGATTAAACAACAAGAAAAGCGTTCAGGAATTAACCGTTAACCCCACACAGGTGTGCCCACAGGGAAAGGCTAAAAGAGAGAGAAGGAACTCGGCAAACACATCAAAGCCTCGCCTGTTTACCAAAAACATCGCCTCTTGCAAACTTAATAAATAAGAGGTCCCGCCTGCCCTGTGACTATTAGTTTAACGGCCGCGGTATTTTGACCGTGCGAAGGTAGCGCAATCACTTGTCTTTTAAATGAAGACCTGTATGAATGGCATAACGAGGGCTTAACTGTCTCCTCTCTCCAGTCAATGAAATTGATCTTCCCGTGCAGAAGCGGGAATACAAACATAAGACGAGAAGACCCTATGGAGCTTTAGACACCAAGACAGATCATGTTAATAGTCCTGAATAAAGGAGCAAACCAAGTGGAATCTGTCCTAATGTCTTTGGTTGGGGCGACCGCGGGGAATTAGAAAACCCCCACGTGGAATGGGAGCACCCCTCCTACAACTAAGAGCTACAGCTCTAGTAAACAGAAATTCTGACCAGCAAGATCCGGCAATGCCGATCAACGGACCGAGTTACCCTAGGGATAACAGCGCAATCCTCTTTTAGAGCCCATATCGACAAGGGGGTTTACGACCTCGATGTTGGATCAGGACATCCTAATGGTGCAGCCGCTATTAAGGGTTCGTTTGTTCAACGATTAAAGTCCTACGTGATCTGAGTTCAGACCGGAGTAATCCAGGTCAGTTTCTATCTATGCTATGCTTTTTTCTAGTACGAAAGGACCGAGAAGAAGAGGCCCATGCTCCAGGCACGCCTCCCCCTTACCTAGTGAAAACAACTAAAATAGGCAAAAGGGCATGCCCTCCTGCCTAAGATGAAGGCATGTTGACGTGGCAGAGCCCGGTAATTGCAAAAGACCTAAGCCCTTTCTACAGGGGTTCAAATCCCCTCCTCAACTATGATATCCCTAATCATTACTCACATTATTAACCCTCTAACCTTTATCGTGCCTGTTCTTCTGGCCGTTGCTTTCCTCACCCTTCTAGAGCGAAAAGTACTTGGTTACATACAACTACGAAAGGGTCCAAATATTGTAGGGCCTTATGGACTTTTACAGCCCATTGCAGACGGCCTTAAACTCTTCATTAAAGAACCCGTTCGCCCTTCCACCGCCTCCCCAGTCTTGTTTTTACTTGCACCCATATTAGCTCTCACCCTAGCCCTTACCCTGTGGGCCCCCATGCCCCTCCCCTACCCGGTAATCGACCTGAACCTTGGAATTTTGTTTATTCTTGCTTTATCCAGCCTGGCGGTATACTCCATTTTAGGCTCAGGCTGAGCATCTAATTCAAAGTACGCCCTTATTGGAGCCCTTCGAGCAGTCGCCCAAACTATTTCTTATGAAGTAAGTCTTGGCCTTATTCTTCTAAACATTATTATCTTTACGGGCGGTTTTACATTACAGACCTTTAACGTTGCCCAAGAAAGTGTGTGACTCATTCTACCGGCCTGGCCTCTAGCAGCTATATGGTATATCTCTACTTTAGCTGAAACTAATCGAGCACCCTTTGACCTCACTGAAGGTGAATCAGAACTTGTTTCAGGCTTTAATGTGGAGTACGCAGGGGGCCCCTTCGCCCTTTTCTTTCTCGCAGAATATGCCAACATCTTACTCATAAACACGCTATCTGCCACCCTCTTTTTAGGCGCCTCCCACATCCCCTCCCTGCCAGAATTGACCGCCATCAACCTAATAACTAAGGCAGCCCTTCTGTCCGTCGTTTTCCTGTGAGTGCGAGCTTCCTACCCACGGTTTCGGTACGATCAGCTAATGCATTTAATCTGAAAGAACTTCCTCCCTCTTACATTAGCCCTGGTCATCTGACATCTCGCCCTTCCCATTGCCTTTGCCGGACTACCCCCGCAAGTGTAGACATGGAGCTGTGCCTGAAGCAAAGGGCCACTTTGATAGAGTGAACAATGAGGGTTAAAGTCCCCCCAGCTCCTTAGAAAGAAGGGGTTCGAACCCTACCTGAAGAGATCAAAACTCTTAGTGCTTCCACTACACCACTTCCTAGTAAAGTCAGCTAATTAAGCTTTTGGGCCCATACCCCAAACATGTTGGTTAGACTCCTTCCTTTGCTAATGAACCCCTACATCTTAGCCACCCTACTCTTTGGTCTGGGCCTGGGAACTACAATCACCTTTGCCAGCTCCCACTGGCTCCTCGCATGGATGGGCCTTGAGATAAACACTCTTGCCATTATTCCACTAATAGCGCAACACCACCACCCACGAGCCGTTGAAGCCACCACAAAATATTTTCTCACACAAGCCACTGGGGCTGCTATACTTCTCTTTGCAAGCACCACCAACGCCTGAATAACAGGACAATGGGATATTCAGCAGATGTCCCACCCCCTTCCCATTACCCTTATTACCCTGGCCCTTGCACTTAAGGTGGGCCTTGCCCCCGTTCATGCATGATTACCTGAGGTCCTTCAAGGACTAGATCTTACGACGGGATTAATCCTGTCTACTTGACAAAAGTTAGCCCCTTTCGCTTTACTCATGCAAATTCAGCCCGCCAACTCCACCCTTCTTATTATCCTTGGACTTGCCTCTACTCTTATTGGAGGCTGAGGCGGGCTAAATCAAACCCAATTGCGGAAAATTCTTGCCTATTCTTCCATCGCTCATCTCGGCTGGATAATTCTTGTTATACAGTTTTCCCCATCTTTAACCCTCCTCGCCTTACTTACATACTTCATTATAACCTTTTCAACTTTCCTTGTATTCAAATTAAATGCTTCCACCACTATGAATACACTCGCCACCTCTTGGGCAAAAGCCCCAGCTCTAACAGCCCTCGCCCCTCTTATTTTACTCTCCTTAGGCGGTCTTCCCCCTCTCACAGGGTTTATGCCAAAGTGGCTTATTTTACAAGAACTTGCCAAACAGGACCTCGCTGTCACTGCAACACTGGCTGCACTAGCCGCCCTTCTTAGCCTGTACTTCTACCTGCGTCTCTCGTATGCAATAGCTCTCACTATATCCCCCAATAATATTACGGGAGTAACCCCGTGGCGTTTTTCATGCTCGCAACTTACTTTGCCTGTTGCTACCTCAACCACAGCAGCTCTTCTTCTCCTCCCTCTAACCCCAGCTGCCGTAGCACTACTCACCATTTAAGAGGCTTAGGCTAGCACAAGACCAAGGGCCTTCAAAGCCCTAAGCGGGAGTGAAAATCTCCCAGCCCCTGATAAGACTTGCGGGATACTACCCCACATCTCCTGCATGCAAAACAGACACTTTAATTAAGCTAAAGCCTTTCTAGGTCGGCAGGCCTCGATCCTGCAAATTCTTAGTTAACAGCTAAGCGCTCAAACCAGCGGGCATCAACCTACTTTCCCCCGCCTTGTCAAGCATTTAGAAGGCGGGGGAAAGCCCTAGCAGGGGTTAGTCTGCCTCTCAAGATTTGCAATCTTATGTGTTAAACACCTTAGGGCTTGGTAAGAAGAGGACTCAAACCTCTGTCTATGGGACTACAATCCACCGCTTAAACGCTCAGCCATCCTACCTGTGGCCATCACACGCTGATTTTTCTCGACTAATCACAAAGACATTGGCACCCTTTATCTAGTATTTGGTGCATGAGCCGGAATAGTGGGCACAGCTCTAAGCCTCCTCATTCGAGCAGAGTTAAGCCAGCCCGGCGCCCTACTAGGCGACGACCAAATTTATAATGTAATTGTTACAGCACATGCATTCGTAATAATTTTCTTTATAGTAATACCAATCATGATCGGGGGCTTCGGAAACTGACTTATTCCCCTAATGATCGGGGCCCCAGACATGGCGTTTCCCCGTATAAATAACATGAGTTTTTGGCTTCTCCCCCCTTCTTTCCTCCTCCTCCTTGCCTCTTCTGGGGTTGAGGCGGGAGCTGGTACAGGGTGGACGGTATACCCACCCCTTTCTGGTAATTTAGCGCACGCCGGGGCCTCTGTTGATTTAACAATCTTTTCTCTTCACCTGGCAGGGATTTCTTCAATTCTTGGAGCAATTAATTTTATTACAACGATTATTAACATAAAACCCCCTGCCATTTCTCAATACCAGACACCGCTCTTCGTTTGATCCGTACTCATTACCGCCGTTCTTCTGCTCCTTTCACTTCCCGTGCTTGCAGCCGGGATTACTATGCTCCTAACAGATCGTAATCTAAACACTACCTTTTTTGACCCGGCGGGAGGGGGTGACCCAATTCTTTACCAACACTTGTTCTGATTTTTCGGCCATCCTGAAGTGTACATTCTTATTCTTCCTGGCTTTGGAATAATTTCACATATTGTTGCCTACTATTCTGGTAAAAAGGAGCCTTTTGGCTATATAGGAATGGTGTGGGCAATGATGGCCATCGGTCTTCTAGGATTCATCGTATGGGCCCACCATATGTTTACAGTCGGAATAGACGTAGACACACGTGCATATTTTACCTCCGCCACCATGATCATCGCAATTCCTACGGGGGTGAAGGTCTTTAGCTGACTTGCAACCCTTCACGGAGGCTCTATTAAGTGGGAGACCCCGCTTCTTTGAGCACTCGGATTTATTTTCCTCTTTACGGTTGGAGGCCTAACGGGAATTATTCTTGCCAACTCCTCCCTCGACATCGTACTTCATGATACTTATTACGTAGTCGCCCACTTCCACTACGTTCTATCTATGGGGGCCGTCTTTGCTATTGTTGCTGGCTTCGTACACTGATTCCCCCTGTTTTCAGGGTACACCCTTCACAGTACTTGAACAAAAATCCATTTCGGAGTGATGTTCGCGGGTGTCAACTTAACCTTCTTCCCTCAACACTTCCTGGGGCTTGCTGGAATACCCCGTCGGTATTCAGACTACCCAGATGCCTACACCCTGTGGAACACCGTCTCCTCAATTGGCTCCCTAATCTCTTTAGTAGCAGTAATTATGTTCCTGTTTATCATCTGAGAAGCATTTGCCGCTAAACGAGAAGTCTTGGCAGTGGAACTTACAACAACTAATGTGGAGTGACTACACGGCTGCCCTCCCCCTTACCACACTTTTGAGGAGCCTGCATTTGTTCAAGTTCAGTCAAACTAACGAGAAAGGGAGGAGTCGAACCCCCATGGGTTGGTTTCAAGCCAACCACATAACCGCTCTGTCACTTTCTTTATAAGACACTAGTAAAAAGGTACATTACGCCGCCTTGTCGAGGCAGAATTGTGGGTTAAATTCCCGCGTGTCTTGCCCCCCCCCCCCAATGGCCCATCCCTCACAGCTAGGATTTCAAGATGCAGCTTCACCTGTAATAGAAGAACTTCTTCATTTTCATGACCACGCCTTAATAATTGTCTTCTTAATTAGCACTTTAGTGCTTTACATTATTGTGGCTATAGTTTCCACCAAACTAACCAACAAGTATATCTTAGATTCCCAAGAAATTGAAATCATTTGAACTGTTCTCCCAGCAATTATTCTCATTCTCATTGCCCTCCCCTCTCTCCGCATTCTTTACCTCATAGATGAGATTAACAACCCCCTTCTTACAATTAAAGCCGTAGGCCACCAGTGATACTGAAGCTACGAATACACAGACTACGAAGACCTCGGATTCGACGCATATATAATCCCCACACAAGATCTGACCCCCGGCCAGTTTCGTCTCCTAGAGGCAGACCATCGAATAGTTATCCCCGTAGAGTCCCCCATCCGAGTTTTAGTCTCCGCCGATGACGTCCTTCACTCATGGGCCGTTCCAGCCCTCGGTGTTAAAATGGACGCAGTTCCAGGCCGATTAAATCAAACCGCTTTCATTGCCTCCCGACCAGGTGTTTTCTATGGCCAATGCTCTGAGATTTGTGGTGCAAATCACAGCTTTATACCTATTGTAGTTGAAGCAGTCCCCCTAGAGCACTTTGAAAACTGATCGTCCCGAATACTTGAAGACGCCTCGCTAAGAAGCTAAATAGGGCCTAGCGTTAGCCTTTTAAGCTAAAGATTGGTGCCTCCCAACCACCCCTAGCGACATGCCTCAACTCAACCCCGCGCCTTGATTTGCAATCCTAGTCTTTTCATGATTAGTTTTTTTAACCATTATTCCCCCAAAGGTGTTGGCTCACACTTTCCCAAACGAACCAACGCTTCAGAGCACCGAGAAGCCTAAAACAGAACCCTGAACCTGACCATGACACTAAGCTTCTTTGACCAGTTTATGAGCCCCACATACCTAGGAATTCCTCTAATGGCCCTCGCCTTAACCCTCCCTTGGATTTTATACCCCACACCCACCGCCCGGTGGTTAAATAACCGTTTCCTCGCTCTTCAAGGTTGATTTATTAACCGCTTTACACAACAGCTTCTTCTCCCCTTAAGCCTCGGAGGACACAAGTGGGCCGCCCTTTTAACCTCTTTGATAATTTTCTTAATTACTCTAAACATGGTTGGCCTTCTCCCCTACACTTTTACACCTACCACCCAGCTTTCCCTCAACTTAGGCCTTGCAACCCCCCTCTGACTTGCAACAGTGATTATCGGGATACGAAACCAACCAACCCATGCATTAGGTCATCTTCTGCCAGAAGGCACACCAGGCCCCCTAATTCCAGTACTTATTATTATTGAGACAATTAGCTTATTTATCCGCCCTCTGGCTCTTGGAGTTCGGCTGACGGCAAATTTAACAGCCGGCCATCTTCTTATTCAACTAATCGCTACAGCTGCCTTCGTTCTATTGCCCCTAATGCCTGCCGTGGCCCTTCTAACCTCAACAGTTCTTGTTCTCTTAACCCTGTTGGAAATTGCAGTAGCCATGATTCAGGCCTACGTATTTGTTCTCCTCCTAACACTTTATCTTCAAGAAAACGTTTAATGGCCCATCAAGCACACCCCTACCACATAGTTGACCCCAGCCCCTGACCTTTAACAGGCGCAATTGCTGCCCTATTGATGACATCAGGTCTCGCAACCTGGTTCCACTTCCAGTCCACAACCCTGATGACCCTTGGAACAGTTCTTCTTCTTCTCACTATATATCAGTGATGACGAGACATCGTACGAGAAGGCACCTTTCAGGGCCACCACACACCCCCAGTTCAAAAGGGGCTTCGCTACGGAATAATTCTCTTCATCACCTCAGAAGTTTTCTTTTTCCTGGGGTTCTTCTGGGCTTTCTACCACGCAAGTCTCGCCCCCACGCCTGAACTGGGCGGATGCTGGCCACCCACAGGCATCACCACGCTTGACCCCTTTGAAGTACCCCTGCTTAATACAGCCGTTCTTCTTGCCTCCGGCGTTACCGTCACATGGGCCCATCATAGCATTATGGAAGGTGAGCGGAAGCAAGCCATTCAATCCCTCACACTAACAATCCTCCTCGGATTTTATTTTACTTTCCTGCAGGGCATAGAGTACTATGAAGCCCCATTCACAATTGCAGACGGCGTATACGGATCTACTTTCTTTGTGGCCACCGGCTTCCACGGACTTCATGTCATCATTGGCTCCTCCTTCCTTGCAGTTTGTCTGCTCCGTCAAATTCGTTATCATTTTACATCCGAGCATCACTTCGGATTTGAAGCAGCCGCCTGGTACTGACACTTCGTAGACGTCGTCTGACTATTCCTATACATCTCCATCTACTGATGAGGGTCCTAATCTTTCTAGTACTAAGTTAGTATAAGTGACTTCCAATCACCCGGTCTTGGTTAAAGTCCAAGGAAAGATAATGAATTTAGTTACAACTGTGATTACTATTACCGCAGCTCTCTCCGTTATTTTGGCCATTGTGTCCTTTTGACTTCCCCAGATGACCCCTGATCACGAAAAGCTCTCCCCCTATGAATGCGGATTTGACCCCCTCGGGTCAGCCCGACTCCCCTTTTCACTACGTTTTTTTCTAGTCGCAATTCTCTTCTTGCTGTTTGACCTAGAGATTGCCCTCTTACTTCCCCTGCCCTGGGGGGATCAGCTAGCGTCCCCGTTATTTACATTCCTGTGGGCTACTACAGTTTTAGTTCTCCTTACTTTGGGACTGATCTACGAGTGGCTTCAAGGTGGCCTAGAATGAGCCGAATAGGCAATTAGTTTAAGAAAAACCTTTGATTTCGGCTCAAACACTTATGGTTAAAGTCCATAATTACCTAATGACCCCCGTTCACTTTGCCTTCTCATCGGCTTTTATACTAGGACTGACTGGCCTAGCTTTTCATCGCACCCACCTACTTTCCGCCCTTCTCTGCTTAGAAGGTATAATGCTTTCTTTATTTATTGCCCTCTCCCTGTGGACTTTACAGTTGGGGGTCACAAGTTTTTCCGCAGCCCCCATGCTTTTACTAGCATTTTCGGCCTGTGAAGCAAGTGCTGGCCTAGCCCTGTTAGTAGCCACCGCGCGAACCCACGGCACAGACCACCTACAAACCCTGAACCTCCTACAATGCTAAAAATCTTAATCCCTACTCTTATGCTAATCCCCACCACTTGAATAGTTAAACCCAAGTGACTGTGGCCCACAACTCTTACGCAAAGCCTAGTTATTGCACTGCTCAGCCTATCTTGACTGGTAAACATATCCGAGACAGGCTGGTCCAGCCTTAATGGCTACATAGCAACAGACCCCCTGTCTACACCACTTCTTGTCCTGACTTGTTGGCTGCTTCCCCTTATAATTATAGCGAGCCAGAACCACACAACGCTTGAACCACTAAATCGACAACGAACATACATTACCCTACTTACCTCCCTTCAGATTTTTCTTATTATAGCCTTTGGGGCCACCGAAATTATTATATTTTATGTTATATTTGAAGCTACTCTTATCCCCACGCTAATTATTATCACCCGCTGGGGCAATCAGACCGAGCGGCTGAACGCAGGTATCTACTTTCTTTTTTATACTTTAGCTGGGTCCCTGCCCCTATTAGTCGCCCTCCTTCTCCTTCAAAACAGCGCTGGCACCCTATCATTGCTGACCCTTCAGTACTCAGACCCAGTTCAACTTACATCTTACGGGGACAAACTATGGTGGGCAGGGTGCCTTCTTGCATTTTTGGTAAAAATGCCACTGTACGGCGTCCACCTCTGGCTTCCCAAAGCGCATGTTGAAGCCCCTGTTGCCGGCTCAATAGTCCTTGCTGCCGTTCTGTTAAAGCTAGGGGGTTACGGAATGATCCGAATAGTTGTTATATTAGACCCCCTAACTCAGGAACTGAGCTACCCGTTTATCGTTTTTGCCCTTTGAGGGGTAATCATAACTGGTTCAATCTGTCTCCGTCAAACAGATTTAAAATCCCTCATCGCCTATTCCTCCGTGAGCCACATAGGCTTGGTCGTCGGTGGTATTCTTATCCAAACCCCCTGGGGTTTCAGCGGAGCTTTAATTCTTATAATTGCCCATGGCCTCGCATCCTCAGCACTCTTCTGCCTTGCTAACACAAACTATGAACGAACCCACAGCCGAACCATGCTTTTAGCTCGAGGCCTGCAAATAGTACTTCCGCTAATGGCCACATGATGATTTGTTGCAAGTCTTGCCAACCTAGCACTCCCTCCCTTGCCCAATCTTATGGGCGAGATCATGATTATTACCTCTATGTTTAACTGGTCCTGATGAACCCTCGTATTAACGGGGGCAGGAACCCTTATTACCGCAAGCTACTCCCTCTATATATTCCTTATAACTCAACGAGGCCCTCTTCCAACACATATTATTGCACTAGACCCCTCTCACACACGAGAGCACCTTCTTATAGCCCTTCATCTTATTCCACTACTTCTGCTTGTTCTGAAGCCTGAGCTAATCTGAGGGTGAGCCGCATGTAGATATAGTTTAAGAAAAATATTAGATTGTGATTCTAAAGACAGGGGTTAGAGCCCCCTTGTCCACCGAGAGAGGCTCGCTAGCAACGAAGACTGCTAATCTCCGCGACCTTGGTTGAACCCCAGGGCTCACTCGAACCGCTTCTAAAGGATAACAGCTCATCCATTGGTCTTAGGAACCAAAAACTCTTGGTGCAAATCCAAGTAGTAGCTATGCACCCCACTTCACTGATAATAACCTCCAGCCTAATCCTTATTTTTGCGCTATTGGCCTCCCCCGTACTTTCAACCCTTTCCCCTCGTACTCAGGCTCCTAGCTGGGCTGTCTCGCATGTTAAATCGGCAGTAAAGCTGGCCTTCTTTATCAGCCTCCTCCCATTATTTTTGTTCTTTAATGAAGGGGCGGAAACGATTGTCACCTCTTGAAGCTGGATAAACACAACCTGCTTTGACGTTAACATTAGCCTTAAATTTGACCACTATTCAATTATTTTTACACCTGTCGCCCTCTATGTTACATGGTCCATCCTCGAATTTGCATCTTGGTATATGCATGCAGACCCCAACATAAACCGGTTCTTCAAGTATCTTCTAGTTTTCCTTATTGCTATGGTTGTTCTAGTGACAGCCAATAATATATTTCAATTGTTTATCGGGTGGGAGGGAGTCGGCATCATGTCTTTTCTCCTTATTGGGTGGTGATACGGGCGAGCTGATGCTAACACCGCCGCTCTTCAAGCCGTTGTTTACAACCGTGTCGGGGACATCGGTTTAATCTTCGCCATAGCATGGATAGCCATGAACCTAAACTCGTGGGAAATACAACAGATCTTTGCAACCTCTAAGGACCTTGATCTTACTTTCCCACTTCTAGGGCTAATTGTTGCCGCCACCGGCAAATCCGCCCAGTTTGGCCTTCACCCCTGGCTTCCCTCTGCCATGGAAGGTCCTACGCCGGTCTCTGCCCTACTACACTCCAGCACCATGGTTGTTGCTGGAGTTTTTTTGCTCGTCCGTATGAGCCCTCTTCTAGAGGGTAATCAAACCGCCTTAACCACCTGCCTCTGCCTGGGGGCCCTAACCACCCTATTTACCGCCACATGCGCTTTAACCCAGAATGACATCAAGAAAATTGTTGCCTTCTCAACATCAAGCCAGCTGGGCCTGATGATAGTGACTATTGGACTTAACCAGCCCCAGCTAGCTTTCTTGCACATTTGTACCCACGCCTTTTTTAAAGCAATACTTTTCCTCTGCTCCGGATCAGTAATCCACAGCCTAAATGACGAGCAAGACATTCGTAAAATGGGGGGCATGCACCACCTTACCCCCTTCACCTCCTCTTGTCTAACAATCGGAAGCCTTGCCCTTACGGGCACCCCCTTCCTTGCGGGCTTCTTCTCAAAAGACGCAATTATTGAGGCCCTAAACACATCCCACCTAAACGCCTGAGCCCTTGTCCTCACCCTTCTAGCCACCTCCTTTACAGCAATCTATAGCCTTCGGGTGGTCTTTTTCGTATCTATGGGGCACCCCCGATTTAACTCACTCTCCCCTATTAATGAAAATAACCCAGCAGTAATTAATCCGATTAAGCGCCTCGCATGGGGAAGCATCGTTGCTGGCCTTTTAATTACCTCAAGCATTGTCCCACTAAAAACCCCAATCATGACCATACCTCCTCTCCTCAAACTAGCCGCCCTTCTAGTAACAATTACTGGCCTTATTCTCGCCCTAGAACTAGCCTCCCTCACAAGTAAGCAATTCCAAAAAACACCATACTTAGCCCCCCACCACTTCTCTAACATACTCGGATTTTTCCCATCTATTATTCACCGGGCCGCCCCTAAACTCAACCTTGTGTTGGGACAAACAGTTGCTAGCCAAATACTGGACCAAACCTGAATTGAGAAAATTGGCCCTAAAGCTGTCCTTTCCTCCAACATTCCTTTGGTAACTACCACAAGTAATACACAACAGGGCTTGATTAAAACCTACCTGGCCTTATTCCTTCTTTCTCTTACCCTCGCCCTTCTTATAGCCACCTATTAGACCGCTCGGAGAGTCCCTCGACTAAGCCCCCGCGTTAATTCTAAGACAACAAATAACGTTAGAAGCAACACCCATGCACTGATCACCAGTATCCCCCCTCCTAAGGAGTATATTAGGGCTACCCCTCCAATGTCTCCACGAGACATACTAAAATCCCCCAGCTCATCAGCCGGAACCCAAGACGACTCGTACCATCCCCCGCACACCGCACTAGAGGCCAAGCACACCCCAAGTACATACAAAACCATGTATGCTACAACTGGGCGGCTCCCTCACCCTTCCGGGAAGGGCTCAGCGGCCAAAGCTGCTGAATATGCAAATACCACTAGCATCCCCCCTAAATAAATTAGAAAGAGGACCAACGACAAGAAGGGGCCCCCATGGCCCACAAGAACACCACACCCCATTCCCGCTACAACTACTAACCCCAAAGCAGCAAAATAGGGGGAGGGATTAGAAGCCACGGCAACCAACCCCAACACCAGCCCTAATAAGAACAAAGACATGATATAGGTCATAATTCCTGCCAGGACTTTAACCAGGACTAATGGCATGAAAAACCACCGTTGTTATTCAACTACAAGAACCTTTAATGGCAAGCCTACGAAAAACTCACCCCCTACTAAAAATTGCAAATGATGCTCTGGTTGACCTACCAGCCCCCTCCAATATCTCAGTGTGATGAAACTTTGGTTCCCTACTAGGCCTCTGCTTAATTATTCAGATCCTAACAGGACTTTTCTTAGCCATACACTACACCTCCGATATCGCAACTGCCTTCTCTTCCGTCGGGCACATCTGCCGGGACGTCAACTACGGATGACTCATCCGCAACCTACATGCTAACGGAGCCTCCTTCTTCTTTATCTGCCTTTATATACACATCGGCCGTGGGCTATACTACGGCTCTTACCTTTATAAGGAGACATGGAACGTGGGGGTTATCCTATTCCTTCTTGTGATGATAACTGCTTTCGTTGGCTATGTTTTGCCTTGAGGACAAATATCGTTCTGAGGGGCAACAGTCATTACTAACCTTCTCTCCGCAGTTCCCTATATCGGTAGTTCTCTCGTTCAATGAATTTGAGGGGGCTTCTCAGTCGATAACGCTACTCTAACCCGCTTTTTTGCCTTCCACTTCCTATTCCCATTCGTTGTTGCAGGAGCCACTTTCGTCCACCTTATCTTCCTACACCAGACGGGCTCGAATAACCCTCTGGGCCTGAACTCAGATGCTGACAAGATCTCATTTCACCCCTACTTTTCATATAAAGACCTTCTGGGCTTTGCAGCCCTGCTTATTGGCCTCACAGCCCTCGCTCTATTTTCACCAAATCTTTTGGGAGACCCTGACAACTTTACCCCGGCAAACCCCTTGGTTACTCCGCCCCACATCAAGCCCGAATGATACTTTCTGTTTGCCTATGCAATCCTACGCTCCATCCCCAACAAACTAGGCGGAGTTTTAGCCCTCCTTGCCTCCATCCTTGTACTTATAGTTGTTCCCATTCTCCACACCTCTAAGCAGCGGGGCCTAACCTTCCGCCCGGTCACACAATTCCTATTTTGAACTCTTATCGCAGACGTCGCCATCTTGACATGAATCGGGGGCATGCCTGTAGAACACCCGTACATTATTATTGGCCAAGTCGCATCCGTCTTATATTTTTCCCTCTTTCTCATCCTCTCTCCGCTGGCGGGCTGGGCGGAAAATAAGGCCCTTGGATGGTCGTGCACTAGTAGCTCAGCGTAAGAGCGCCGGTCTTGTAAGCCGGATGTCGGAGGTTAAAGTCCTCCCTACTGCTCAAAGAAAGGAGATTCTAACTCCCACCCCTAACTCCCAAAGCTAGGATTCTAAGCTAAACTATTCTTTGCGCGTATGTACTACACCACAATGTGTGCGTAGTGCATGTATGTAATATCACCATTAATTTATATTCACCATTTCAATGGCATTCTAGGACATATACATGTATAATCAACATATCTAGTATTATAACCCTCATATAACACCATATAAACTAAGGTTTATACAAACCAAGTAGAGATATATCTAACATTTTAAATATTTGGTACAGGCGAAATTTAAGACCGAACACATTTCATCCATAAGTTAAGTTATACGTTTACCCCACATCTCGTCATATCGCAGTAAGCGATGTAGTAAGAACCGACCATCAGTTGATTTCTATATTGCTAACGGTTATTGAAGGTGAGGGACAAGTATTCGTGGGGGTCACACACAGTGCACTATTCCTGGCATTTGGTTCCTACTTCAGGGCCATTGATTGATATTACTCCTCGCACTTTCATCGACGCTTGCATAAGTTAATGTTGGAGTGCAAAAGCGAGATGACCCAGCATGCCGGGCGTTCACTCCATCGGGCAAGTGGTTTTCTTTTTTTTTTTTCCTTTCAATTGGCATTTCAGAGTGCACACGGTAATAACTAACAAGCGTGAGCTCATAACGAATGAAGCAGGTAATAAGTATGTGTGTTGGAAAGATATTACATAAGAACTGCATATCATAATCTCAAGAGCATAAATAGTGCTTTTTCAATAGAGAGATACCTGATATGACCCCCGGTTTCTGCGCGTAAAACCCCCCTACCCCCCAAAACTCGAGAGATCACTAAGACTCCTGAAAACCCCCGGAAACAGGAAAACCTCTAGTAGTTTATTTAGGGCCCAAAATGCGCTTATTTACACTATTAAAATAATGCATTT